TCTTTTCTATTTTTTTAGAAAGCCTTCGTTTGTGAAAATATTATCCTTGTCTTTGTTTATGTCTTGGATTGGAACAAATTACTATAATTCGCCCCCGTCTTCGAATCAATCGACATTTTTCACAAATTTTACGAACGGAGGCCCTTATTTTCATATTTATCATTCCTTAAAAAGTTAATCTAAAAATTTTGGAAGAAAATAAGGTTTCCTTACAGTTTGAACTTGTAATTGTAGCCCGCCCTGCAAAAATAATGTTGAAGTTGAAAACCATCCTAATTAAATTGAATGACTTAATACTTTTTTCTTTTCCGATTGTATACATATAAAAAAGTATTCAAATCTTTTCGGAAATATAACCTATAATCCAATTTGGATCCAATTTGCATTAATTGTATAAAGAAATCTGAAACATACCCTGGGGAAGTTTTTTATTTAGGAATTAAATCTTCGTGAATCCCTTATTTTATTCTAGTTAAACCCGCTTCGCGTATTCACCCTTGTATATAAGGGCATGTGAAGTGATATTCTAAATTTTCGTTTTCTCTCTTTCTTTTTTACAAAAATGGATAGAAATTTCCCATATAATTAGGATGTTAGAAAGATTACCATATATAACATAAAACTTCTCCGCCTATTCTTTCTAATCGAGCCTCTCGATCTGTCATTATACCTCGAGAGGTTGAAAGAATTACAATCCCCATGCCCCCTAAAATTCGGGGGATTCGTTGATAATTAGAATATATTCGTAAACCGGGTGTACTGATCCTTTTTAAATTTAAAAAACTTTTAGATGATCCTTTCCTATTTCTTCTGTACCGTAGAGTTAAAACTAAAAAATATTTATCGTTTTCTATATGTTTTCTGACGTTTTCCACAAAACCCTCTCGTAAAAGTATTTTTACAGTGTTTTCTGTGATGTTAGTAAATGGTATTTGAACCATTCCTTTTTTATTCATATCAGCATTTCGTATATAGGTTATTATATTAGCGATGGTATCCTTACCCATAGTAAAAGAAAATGATTCTTGCCCCTTGCTTTCTATATAATCAACATGCTCCTTTTTCTATTTATTATTCTCTTTTTTTTTCTATTTCTATCTATTCTTTTTATTCTATATATTCTTTTATTCTATATATTCTTTTATATATTTTCTTTCTATATATTTTCTTTATTTTCGGTTATCCGGTATTAATCTGAAATATATCGGAAATATATAATAATTGCTACTTCTAATACTTATAATAATTATTCCAAAAGGGATATATGTGAGATAAACTAGATTAATTAATCCTTTTTTTCACAAAATAATGTATCCATATTATGGTTTCGTCTTATAATACCTCAGGTGCTAATGAAACTATTTTAGTGAAATTTAACTGTCTTAATTCCCGGGCGATTGCGCAAAAGATTCGAGTTCCTTTTGGATTTCCTTCTTGATCAATGACAACAGCAGCATTATCATCATACTGAATTATTATCCCGTTGCTACGTTTGAGTTCTTTACAAGTACGTACAATTACAGCTCTGATCACTTCTGATCTTTCTAAGTTCGTATTTGGTACTGCTTCTTTGATTACAGCAACAACAATGTCACCAATATAAGCATATCGTCGATTACTAGCTCCTAGGATTCGAATACACATCAGTTCGCGTGCTCCGCTGTTATCAGCCACATTCAAATGAGTTTGAGGTTGAATCATATCATTTTTTATTCTTTCAGTCCAAAGATTGAGGTTAAAATATTCTGTGTTCAAAAAAGGGAATCTACAATTGCATTTTTTGTTTTCATCTTAAAGACCTCTTTCCTTTTATTCTAATTATTATCTTGAATTATTATCCTGAAATAATGAATTGAGTTCGTATAGGCATTTTGGATGCTGCTATTGAAATAGCCTTTCTTGCTATATTTTCTGGTATCCCACCCATTTCATACAGTATTTTCTTAGGTTTAACAACAGCTACCCAATATTCGGGAGATCCCTTTCCTGAACCCATGCGTGTTTCAGTAGGTCTTACTGTAACTGGTTTGTCTGGAAATATGCGTACCCATATTTGTCCTCCTCGGCGAACATTTCGTGACATTGCCCGCCGTCCCGCTTCTATTTGTCTAGATGTTATCCAAGCGGGCTCAAGTGCCTGAAGAGCATATCTTCCGAAACAAATATGATTACCTCGATAAGATATTCCTTTCATTCTTCCTCTATGTTGTTTACGAAATCTGGTTCTTTGGGGGTTATAATTGATGGTTGTTTCTCAATTCCATCTCTATTACAGAACCGTACATGAGATTTTCACCTCATACGGCTCCTCGCAAATGAAGCAATTCTATATATAAATAGATTTAATCGATACAATAACATGTACTAATATTCATATGTTTAATCAATAATCGAATCGAGGGATTTTTTTAGATTTCATAGAATCTATCGGTCTATTCCAAATTTTTATATCTTGTTTTGATATATATTTGATATATAACTGAATATGTTATGTATTCTTATAAATAAACAATTTTTGTTATCTGTATATAACTAGAGAATGTTGTTTTGTTATATTATAATGTTCTAATGAATCTTGAATTTTTTTTATTTTTATTATTTTTGCCAATCCTATAATTAGAAAAATATTAGTAATATAATTCGAATTATAGAAAAAAAAAAAAATTCAATAAAATCAAAATTATCGCGGGCGAATATTTACTCTTTTTTTATCAAATTCAAATGTAATGTAGGGCACAACTCCTAAAAAAATGAATTGCTTTTTGGTTTCTTCCGCCATCCCACCTAATGAATCATTAAGATTTGTTTTTAATAAAATCTTAAGTATTTACAGGTTTCATCGTTCCCGCCGCTTCTCGATTAATGGTTAGGTCTGAATTCTACAATGGAGCTCTCTCATATCTAATAGTAAGATTTTTTTAGAATATTTCTTTTTTCTTGAATCAATCTTCTCAGTTTTTATTGATTCAGAGCTCTTAATTTGTTTATGTTACGAATATATTCATATATATGCATATATATCCTTTAATATATATTGATGCTTTATTACACTACCTTTTTTGAGATGACCCATAGACCTTTACATATTCGAATTCTATATCATTCATATATATATTTCTCTCTTTCTTTCACCCCTTCATTTATCCGTATATTCTTATTGCTTTACAACTAATATTTTTAATGTTGCACAATATTTCAGTTGATATAATAATATTATGAATATATATATCCTATCCTTTTTTCTATTTTTTGTGTTGACTAATTCTTTAAGATCTAGATAATCCGAAGTGGCGAGTTGGTTATTAGTTCTTTTAAATTAATTTATACCATGAATCGGTTTTTTTGTTAAATCGGAACCGTTCGAAAAAAACTAACGAGTCGCACACTAAGCATAGCAATACGATCAATATCAAACGATTCATTTGATTTTTTGGTCAATTCAATCTTATAAAATTGAAAATTTTTAGGGAATAAAAATCAAATGAAGTAATTTTTCATTTTTTGTTTTATTTAAAATAAATATGACACATTGAAGATAAAGAAAAATTTTTTATTCTTTGTTTAGAAATATCCAAACTTTGATTCCTAAAACCCCATAAATAGTTCGAACTGTATAACAACAATAATCGATTTTAGCTCGAATGGTTTGTAGAGGAACCCTACCTTCTCTTATCCACTCAACACGTGCAATTTCTTTTCCGTCGATACGTCCTGCAATTTGTACTTGAACTCCTTTTGTACCCGCTTGTTCAGTTAATTCAATAGCTTTTTTCATTGCTTTCCGAAACGAAACTCTATTTTTTAATTGTCCGGCTATAAATTCTGCAAGAATATTAGGGTGTTTATAAGCATTTGCAATTCTTGCAATAGCAATGTTTAGTTTTCGATTTACACAATTCAGTTTTTTTTGCATATTCGTCTGTAATTCTTCTATTTTTTGAGGCTTACTTTCTATTAATAATTTTGGAAATCCCATATATATTATGACTTGAATCAGATCGATTCTTTTTTGAATCTTTATCTGCCCAATTCCCTCGACACCTGAGGATACTTTTATATTTTTTTGTATATAATTTTTGATACAATCTCGTATTGTTTTATCTTCTTGTATATTCTCAGAATAATTTCTTGGTTGTGCAAACCAAAGAGAATCATGACTTTGAGTTGTACCAAGTCTGAAACCAAGCGGATGTATTTTTTGTCCCATAATTCCCCACTACTATACATAAAATGATATGTTTTATTTGTGTAGTTTTTTTTTCAAATTTTTTCCTATATATAATTCATTGACTTACTTCATTGAAATTTATATTGTGACTAGCTGCGGTTACTGCAAAATAAACCAATAAATAAAAAAAAAAGAAAACATAAGATATTCAACAAAATACTAAATAAAGTATAAATTCTAGTATTATAACCTTTTATTTATGTACAAATCGCATCAATTACGAATTAATTACTAATCAATATTAATTACTAATCAATATTAATTACTAATCAATATTAATTACTAATCAATATTAATTACTAATCAATTACTATTTGTACTTTGTCTTGGAAACATTTGTTCACCAAAAAACTATGCTTAGAGGTTCTTCTTTATCATAACGGTCGATTTTCATGAATAAATTAATTTGAAAATAATTCCATTTTGTAATATTTATTTCTATTTTTTCTTTTTAAATTATTATTTTCAAATTAATGTTAAAATTAACTTTAACGACGAGATCTATTATCATTTTTCGCATGTCCTCGGAAGTTTAGAGTAGGTGAAAATTCTCCTAATTTATGGCCTACCATACGATCTGTTATATAAATAGGTAAATGTTCTTTTCCATTATGGATAGCAATGGTATGACCAATCATTGTGGGTATAATGGTAGATGCTCTGGACCAAGTTATTATTATGTCTTTTTCCTCTTTTGTGTTAAGCTTATTTATTTTTCTTAATAAATGATTCGCTACAAAAGGATTTTTTTTTTTTGAACGTGTCACAGTTA